GTATGCTACCAATCAATTTTTACCTCTTATTCTAGTGTGTGCTTCTGGAGGAGCACGCATGCAAGAAGGAAGTTTGAGCTTGATGCAAATGGCTAAAATATCTTCTGCTTTATATGATTATCAATCAAATAAAAAGTTATTCTATGTGGCAATCCTTACATCTCCTACTACGGGTGGGGTGACAGCTAGTTTTGGTATGTTGGGAGATATCATTATTGCCGAACCTGATGCCTACATTGCATTTGCGGGTAAAAGAGTAATTGAACAAACATTGAATAAGACAGTACCTGAGGGTTCACAAGTAGCTGAATATTTATTTCATAAGGGCTTATTCGATCCAATCGTACCTCGTAATCCTTTAAAAGGCGTTCTAAGTGAATTATTTCAGCTCCATGCTTTCGTTCCTTTGAAAGAAAATTCAATTCAAGTAGAAAGGTATAAGCCTTAGATTTATTAAATAATTAAAAAATAATTAAATTAATTCTACATTTTATTATTTGTTTGGGGTGACCAAGTAGTTATTTAGTTAATTTAGTTTATATAAATGAAAGGAAAAATTCGAAGAATGTATTTTTCTTTGGTAACATAAGATTGAATTGTAAAAAGAATCATGGGGATATTTTTTTATCGATATTAAATTATAATATTTTAATATTTATAATTTTAATATTAAATAGATTCAATTTTAAAAAAATTATAAAATTATAATATACTAATAAAAATTTAGAATAGATAGAATATACTAATAATAATAAAAATAAATAAAAAAAGAAAAAAGTGGATTATCATACATATATTTCATGTAGAAAGATATAGAAAGATGAATAAGCCCGTTTATTTACACTTTTGATTTACATTAGATTATATACTTACTTAAGTAAGTTATATACTTAATAAAATAGATTATATATATTAGTATATATCAGTATCTCTATATATATTATATTAGTCTTTCTATATATTTATTCCTTATTATATCTTCGTATATATATAGAATATACTCTTCTATTGTATATCTCTTAATATTGTATATATTCAATACTCACTTAAGTATAATTATACTAGTATAATTATATATGAAGTATAAGATATCTTTATAACAATAACAGGTTAAAATGTTAATATAACAACAAATATAATAATATATACCAGGTACAAATATTAAATCGAGGTACCCATTCTATGACAACTATCAGCAACTTACCCGCTATTTTTGTGCCTTTAGTGGGCTTAGTATTTCCGGCAATTGCTATGGTTTCTTTATCTCTTCATGTTCAAAAAAACAAGATTTTTTAGATATTATGGGGTTAAATCTTATCTATTTCTATTTTTTTTTAAACTTAGGCTTATTTGGATCATAACACAAATATCTATTTAGTAGAATATGGTATATAACGGGTAACTTCCTCCGAGCAGAAGCTCGTATACATAAACATCATATATGAGTAAATGACTTATAGCTATTTGAAAAGAAAACGGGATCGGGATGAATTTCTGAAACGTAAAATCAATATATCTATAAGAAATCATATGCATATAAAAGGGGTTATTATTTTGGGTTAGCTCTAAGCAATTGATGAATTACTCCTAACGCTTCACAGCATAATAGTGCTAGTTGATGAGGGTTACTTCGGAAACAAAAAAATGAAAGTCAAATTTATTGGGGTTATGTTATCTCTCCATTATAATAAAATGCAACTAGATCTAGTATAGTATGAGTTGGCGATCAGACCGTATATGGATAGAACTTATAGCGGGGTCTAGAAAACCGAGTAATTTCTGCTGGGCCTTTATCCTTTTTTTAGGTTCATTAGGATTTTTGTTGGTTGGAACTTATAGTTATCTTGGTAGCAATTTTATACCGTTATTTCCCTCTCAGCAAATTCTTTTTTTTCCACAAGGAATCGTGATGTCTTTCTATGGAATTGCGGGTCTTTTTATTAGTTCATATTTGTGGTGCACAATTTCGTGGAATGTGGGTAGTGGTTATGATCGATTCGATATAAAAGAAGGAATAGTGTGTATTTTTCGTTGGGGATTTCCTGGAAAAAATCGTCGCATCTTCCTGCGATTCCTTATGAAAGACATTCAATCCATCAGAATAGAAGTTAAAGAAGGTATTTATGCTCGTCCTATACTTTATATGGAAATCAGAGGCCATGGGTCCATTCCTTTGACTCGTATCGATGAGAATTTGACTCTACGAGAAATTGAACAGAAAGCCGCGGAATTGGCCTATTTCTTGCGTGTACCAATTGAAGTATTTTGAAAGCTTTCTTAGCAAAAGTTAAAGAAAAAACTATAACTCAAGAATTATCTTTATCTTTTTTCTATAGCATAACTTAACTGAAGTTTATGCCAAACTCTGATTTAGAACAAAAAAAGTAAACGTACACGAAACAATCATAAAACGAAATAATTTTGTCCATAAAATTTTTTTATGCGTATGTAAATGCACTTAAATCAATTCAGAAACGAAAGAAGTAACAAATTGAAATAATAGATTCATCTCATATATCAAAACATTTCGAAATCGAGAAATTTCTCTTAATTATTCCTGTACTGCGGGCCACCGGCGAGCTTTTTTTTTTTCAAAAATTTTTGATATCTTGATAACCGGGGAGGTCTTGCGTCTCGAAACTCGAATAATATTCAGTAATTTGAAATGGCTCTTTCGTGCAGTCACCAAAGGAGACAATTACTTCGAATTTCAGCAATATATATATTGAAAGAATATTCTATATATAAATATAATATTCTAGTTTATTTATTTTATTTCAACTCTTTATTATTCTATTTCTGTATTTCTATATTGTTTTTCTCTATTCTTTCTCAATTCAAGGACCAACCACTGTACTGAATCACAAATAAAAAACAGGGCTATAGGCTCGAGACTTGTAATGTAATAGAACTGATACTTGATAGAAATATTAGTATCATATAGAGTCGACGACTGCGACGAGTTCATTTCAAAATTCACAGACGGGCAAATGGCAAAAAAGAAAGCATTTAATTCCCTTCTCTATTTTGCATCTATAGTATTTTTGCCTTGGTGGATCTCTCTCTCATGTAATAAAAGTCTGGAATCTTGGGTTAATAATTGGTGGAATATCAGGCACGCCGAAATTTTTTTGAATAATATTCAAGAAAAGGTTATTCTAAAAAAATTCATAGAATTAGAGGAACTATCCCTCTTCGACGAAATGATAAAGGAATACCCGGACGGGCGTTTACAAAAGCTTCACGCCGGAGTATACAAAGAAACGATCCAATTGATCAAGATGCACAATGAGAGTCGTATCCATACGATTTTACATTTCTCAACAAATATAATTTATTTCCTTATTCTAAGTGTTTATTCTATTTTAGGTAATGAGGAACTTATTTTTCTTAACTCTTGTCTTCAAGAATTTATATATAATTTAAGCGACACAATAAAAGCTTTTTCTATTCTTTTATTAACGGATTTATGTATAGGATTCCATTCGCCCCATGGCTGGGACCTAATGATTGGCTCTATCTACAAAGATTTTGGATTTGATCATAATGATCAAATTATATCTGGTCTTGTTTCTACTTTTCCAGTCATTTTAGATACAATTTTTAAATATTTTATTTTTCGTTATTTAAATCGTGTATCTCCGTCACTTGTAGTGATTTATCATTCAATGAATGATTGAAAAATGATCGAACGAGCCAATTATAATGTTTGTTACTTTGGACATAAGTAAAACAATAAAAAATGCACTTATTCTTTCTAGCCACCCCGGGGGGGGGGATTCCTTCAATATTCCAGTCAAATTATTTCCGTAAATAGCAGAATCGTAGATAGGGAACTATACTAGTGACTTATCTAATTTTATTGTAGAAATTTTTGGGATCAATGATTGGACCATGCCAACTAGAAATACCTTTTCTTGGATAAAGGAAGAGATTATTCGATTCATTTCCGTATCGCTCATCATATATATAATCACTCGGACACCCATTTCAAATGCGTATCCTATCTTTGCACAGCAGAGTTATGAAAATCCACGAGAAGCGACTGGCCGTATTGTATGTGCCAATTGCCATTTAGCGAACAAGCCCGTGGATATCGAGGTTCCACAAGCGGTACTGCCTGATACTGTATTTGAAGCAGTTGTTCGAATTCCCTATGATTTGCAACTGAAACAAGTTCTTGCTAATGGTAAAAAAGGAGCCTTGAATGTGGGGGCTATTCTTATTTTACCTGAGGGGTTTGAATTAGCCCCGCCCGATCGTATTTCGCCCGAGATTAAAGAAAAGATGGGAAATCTGTCTTTTCAGAGTTATCGCCCTACTAAAAAAAATATTCTTGTGATAGGTCCCATTCCTGGTCAAAAATATAGTGAAATCGCCTTTCCTATTCTTTCCCCGGACCCCGCTACTAAGAAAGACGTTCACTTCTTAAAATATCCCATATACGTAGGCGGGAACAGGGGAAGGGGCCAGATTTATCCCGACGGGAGCAAGAGTAACAATAATGTTTATAATGCTACAGCGGCGGGTATAGTAAGCAAAATAATACGAAAAGAAAAAGGGGGATACGAAATAACCATAGTGGATGCATCGGATGGACGTCAAGTGGTTGATATTATCCCTCCAGGACCAGAACTTCTTGTTTCCGAGGGTGAATCCCTCAAACTGGATCAACCATTAACGAGTAATCCTAATGTGGGTGGATTTGGTCAAGGGGATGCGGAAATAGTACTTCAAGATCCATTACGCGTACAAGGCCTTTTGCTCTTCTTGGCATCTATTATTTTGGCACAAATCTTTTTGGTTCTGAAAAAGAAACAGTTTGAGAAGGTTCAATTATCCGAAATGAATTTCTAGATCCGCGGATTTTTCAATACCAAGTTATAAAAAGAACCAAATTTTTGTTGGAAATCGTTTATGTAATTCTGTATGATCAAAAAACATATGAAAAGCCTTTTGCTTGTTTATATTGTTTTTCTATTAGATTTTTGGAATTACTT